GATGGATCGCTATAGTTCTATATATCTATCTATATATATATAGATATATAGAACTTCAATATATTAATTCTAGTGGGTTGCCCGGGACTCGAACCCGGAACTAGTCGGATGAAGTAGATAATTTCTTCTTTAATCAAATTCAACAATAAAAAAGAAAAAATCCCTCCCCAAACCGTGCTTGCATTTTTCATTGCACACGGCTTTCCCTATGCATACATCTAAACCTGAATTACTTCCCTAGGAAAAGACTCTAAGAAAGTCAACTATTCTATTAATGAACCCCGAATGTTGACTCTTATTCCCTGAGCATTTCAAAATCCTATAAAAAAAAATGATTTTTTTTGTTTATCTTCATTTAATAATAATTTGATTTACCTATTTACACCGATTTACACAGTATCATAACCTATTTGATATTATAAATGATTGACGAAATCGTTTCTGAAAAGAATATCCAAATACCAAATCCGACCTCTATATAACTTCTGCAAAGTAACCGAAGTTCTTGGAAAAATCAAAGAAAAAAGATCTTCTTCTTCTGTAAAAAATTCTTCCAATAATTTTTCTGAACCTAATCTTTTCAAAAAAGTGCGCGCAGTACTTTTGTGCTTACGAGCCAAGGTTTTTATACAAGAAAGCCGAAGTATATATCTTATTTGATACAAACTTTTTTTTTTTGTGGATCCATTGTAATAATGAGAAAAATTTCGGCATATCCGCAAAAACCGGTCAATAATATCAAAATCAGATAAATTGGCCCAAACCGGCTTACTAATAGGATGACCAAACACATTACAAAATTTTGCTTTAGCCAAAGATCGAATTATAGGAATAATTGGAACTATTGTATCAAGCTTTTTCATAATAATTTTGATTAGAAATGAATTTTGCAACATCTGACTTCGTACCACTGAAAGATTGAGCTGAATACTTAAAAAATAGCCCAAAAAGTGAAATGAATGCTGGGATAATTGGTTTATATGGATCGTTTCTGGTCGAGACCAAATATCAAAATGACATTGCCATAAATAGATAAAATAGTATTTCCATTTATTTATCAAAAGGGGAGTATTCTTTGAAACCAGAATGGATTTTCCTTGATATCTAACATAATGGATGAAAGTATCCTTAAAGAATGATAAGGTATATGAACAATCCTTAACAGATACTTCTACAAGATGTTCTATTTTTTCATAGAAAAAAATTCGCTCAAAAAAAACGCGAAAATATTTTAACCGTAACTGAGAGGATTTGGTACGTAGAAAAAGAAAGATAGATTCATATTCCCATACATATAAATTATATAGGAACAAGAAAAAGCTTGGATTACTTTTTGAAAAAAAAGTAGAAATCCTTTTTTTTGGAGTAAAAAAACTATTCCAATTATTATTATAATAGTAAGAAAAAAAAAACCTTAATAAATGAAAGAAAGAGACATCTTTTATCCAATATCGAAGGATTTGAACCAAGATTTCCAGATGGATAGGATAGGGTATTCGTATATCTGACTCATGATTTAAATATATCAGTTTATCTTCGAAAAAGGGAAAAATGGAATGAATTGATCGCAAATTATTATAAGATTTTACGATTTCTAATTCCCTTGAGGTAAATAATTGTAGGGAAAATAGAATCTCCACGACGACAACAAAACCTTCTAATATTATTTGAGAATTAAAATGATTATTATAACCCCTAAAAGGATTTTTGTTAGAATCATTAGCAAAAATGATGAAATGGGTCTGTTGATACATTCGAGTAATTAAACGTTTTACAATTAGTAAACTAAATTTTTTGTTATAACCTACATTTTCTACAAAAATGGACCCATAACCACAAGCTAGTCCATAAATATATTCCCGAAAAAAAAGTGGGTATAGGGTGTCCTGGTGTCGAGATCTATGGAGTTCTAAATATGCTCGATATTCCTCCATTTAAAATTTAAAAAGTCTATTTGGTCAAACAAAGAATCAGAGATTCATTGGATTATCAAATGATACATAGTGCGATATGATCAAAATAGGGAATTCTAGGTATATATATACCTAGAAAACAAGTAAAAATCATCAACGGACTCTCTCTAATCGCCCTTTCCACCTAATTTTTTTTGTTCTAGGATAACAAGCTAGTTAGGAATCCTTTATTTTATTTTTTTCAACCTAATCGCTCTTTTGATTTTGGAAAAAATATCTTTATCAATATACTCGTTCTTTTACACATTTATCGCTACCCAAAAATAGAATGGAAAATAGCTATATAGTTAGGACTCATAACAAAAATAAATAATTCATTCACCGGAAAAGCTTTTCCCATATCAAGCACTAACCTCTTTTTAACGTACAATTAGATGGGGTAATCATTCAAATAAAAAATAAATGAAAGCTCGTTGCTTTTTGTTTCCCTATTATAATTGGAGCCACCAAGCTCTATCCCTTTATTAAGTAAACCCAAATGAATTTTTTTGTTCCGAGCCAAGAATTCACAAACAAAAATTTTGGTC